CTTGTCTTCTTGTAGTTGGATCTCCTAGTTTTTGGAATGCTCCAAATTCTACTTGAGAATCTAAATCTGGGTCAATACCAGCAAAAACATCTCTAAACAAGGTTCGAGCCCCATGCCAAATATGTCCGAAGAAGAAGAGCAGGGCAAAGGAAGCATGTCCAAAAGTAAACCAACCCCTTGGACTACTACGAAAAACACCATCTGATTTCAAAGTAGCACGATCTAATTCAAAAATTTCACCCAATTGAGCACGTCTAGCATATTTTTTCACAGTAGCAGGATCGCTATAACTGACTCCATTGAGTTCGCCACCATAGAACTCAACAGTTACACCTACTTGTTCGACGCTATATTTTGATTCCGCTCTTCTAAAAGGAACATCGGCTCTAACAATTCCATCTCCGTCTATCAAAACGACTGGAAATGTTTCAAAAAAAGTAGGCATACGACGTACAAATAGCTCACGTCCTTCTTTATCTCTAAATATTGGGTGTCCTAACCATCCAACAGCTATTCCATCCCCATTGTCCATTGAACCTGCCCTGAATAATCCCCCCTTTGCCGGATTATTGCCAATGTAATCATAAAAGGCTAATTTCTCAGGAATTTTCGACCAAGCTTCTGCTAAACTTTGATTTTGGGCCAACCCAGCACTAACTCTTCGATATATTTCTTGCTGAAAGTATCCCTGATCCCATTGATAACGAGTGGGACCAAATAATTCGATCGGAGTAGTTGCTGAACCATACCACATAGTTCCGGCAACTACAAAAGCTGCAAAAAAGACAGCAGCGATACTGCTGGAAAGTACGGTTTCAATATTACCCATACGTAATCCTTTGTATAGACGTTGGGGCGGGCGGACACTAAGATGGAATAATCCCGCTAATATGCCCAATGTCCCTGCTGCAATATGATGAGAGGCTATTCCCCCTGGAACAAAAGGATCAAAACCCTCTACACCCCATGCGGGATTTACTGACTGAACTTTTCCAGTTAGTCCATAAGGATCAGACACCCATATTCCAGGACCATACAAGCCTGTTACATGAAATGCGCCAAAACCAAAACAAGCCACCCCAGAAAGAAATAAATGAATTCCAAAAATCTTAGGCAAATCTAATGAAGGTTTTCCTGTACGTTCATCACAAAAAATTTCTAGATCCCAATAGACCCAATGCCAAATAGCGGCCAAAAAGCACAAGCCAGAAAACGCAATATGTGCCCCGGCTACACCTTCATAACTCCAAATACCGGGATCCGTTACCGTCCCCCCTGTAATACTCCAACCGCCCCAGGAATTGGTTATTCCTAAACGAGTCATGAAGGGTATAACGAACATACCCTGTCTCCACATTGGATCAAGAACGGGATCAGATGGATCAAAAACCGCTAATTCATATAGAGCCATCGAACCGGCCCAACCAGCAACCAAGGCTGTATGCATTATATGGACAGAAATCAACCGACCAGGATCATTCAATACAACGGTATGAACACGATACCAAGGCAAACCCATGGAAATACCCCTTTATCAAATAAAAATAGACACTATGTAACTTTATTGCATTGGAAAAGGCTATGACTATCAACGGACCCCTATTCTGTTCAGTGGATTATCTTGGAGCAAGGGTTAATATTTGTTCTATTCTATTGGTAATAATGGAACAATTATGTTTGTAGTAACAAAAAGAACCAGATCTATTTTATACCCAATAAGTACCAATACGCAATGGGGGTTGATACCTTTTTTTATGAGCAAATGCCGCCATATTTGTTCATCATTGGACGACTCTAGTCGTAAGAATTTTCCTTTAGTTATTCTATCGGCTTTTATGACCTTTTCTAATGTATTTGTATTCTATACAGAATATATGATAAAGAATATCGACATATATGGCAAAGCAAAGGTTGATATTATGAAGAGAATAGCCCGATTATTACGTTTCCATATCAAAGTGAAATATAGTACTTAATTTTTTCTTTTAGTTAATGCCTATTGGTGTTCCAAAAGTACCCTTTCGAATTCCGGGAGATGAAGATGCAACTTGGGTTGACGTATAGTGCGACTTGTCAGATATATTGGGTCATATGGGCTTTCCCCGTTCTCTTCCCCGATCGAGATATCCTCCTCTTCGCCCAATAAAGATTGATTGAATCATAAAAAATTTGGAGCGCGAAGTCCAACTAGATCCATTTGTAGGGGGATTCAGACTAATAGGATCAATTAGAATACTTTATGGTTGGCTTGTTTTGGTTAAACCAAAAAATGGCATGAAGTATCCAGGCTCCGTTTAAACAAATCCCAATTGGTAATATATCGATAATTACTGTTTTTATGAAAAATTATTCCAAAATTCTAAATGGAAGGTAAAGGACTCATCTGAACTTTAATCACTCGAATAAACTAGATGAACTCAATATGTCCAATATCCAATTTTTTGGCAAAGGCATGCAAAAAAATCTTAGAAAAAATAAGCGGTATTAGATGCATTTGTCCTATATGTGCAAATAAAAATCGAGCATAGTTTTACCCGGAGTAGAGCATAAACCTAAAAGAATTAAAGAGGCCCCTTCAAGAACAAGAAAATGACATCGTGTTTTCCATTCGATCTCGATGAAACAAAAAATCAACGAGCAGTTCGTTCGAAAAATTAAATTTTTATATACCTATAGAATTTTTTTCTATATTTATTAATATATAATAATATATATATATGTAATTCTACTACTCTTTTTACTTTTACTATATTTCTATTGAAAAAACCTGGAGAAGCCTATTATATGACACCTTTCAGTTTAATTTTGTACCTAAATAGGGTCTATTTTTTATCTAAATATGGAGTCTTCTTAATTATCATTATATTCTTTATTCTATATATATTGAATTCTATATAATTAATATATATATATAATAAAGAATATATATTTTTGGATAGTAGAAATAAGGAAAAACTCGTATTTATTGAAAAATAGAAGACAACCCCCCCTCATTAGAAGTTAGAAAGAACTACTATCCAAAAAAAAAGAGGGAAGTAATCTAGACATTGATTTTTTTCTTTTTCACATTTTTTTGAGCCGTATGCATCAAAAGGTGCATGTACGGTTCCTAAGGGATCAAATTTTACCCTAATCAACCGACTTTATCGAGCAAGATTACTTTTTTTAACCCAAGAAATTACGACCGAGATCTCGAATTATCTTGTTGGTCTTATCATATATCTCAGTATAGAGGATCAGACCCAGGATTTGTATTTGTTTATAAATTGTCCTGGCGGGTGGGTATTACCCGGAATAGCTATTTTTGATGCTATGCAACTTGTGCTACCAGATGTATATACAATATGCATGGGAATAGCCGCTTCAATGGGATCTTTTATCCTGGTCGGAGGAGAAATTACCAAACGTTTTGCATTCCCTCACGCTTGGCTTTGGCGCCAATGAGTTTTTTATTTGAGAAAAAAAGACTATGCCTTCACCACAAGAAAGATCAAACTATATTATATATTATGATAAGTAAAAATAGTAAAAATAGCATGGCACTTTGAATTCGATATGCAAAATTTGGTTCGTTTTTTTTTCAAAACATTAGATTATGTATCGAGAGAGGAGTATGAGATAAAGGGTATTCCCGATTTTTTATTTATTCGGAGTCCGTTTCAGCGTCACAAACTTTTTTATACTAAAAGACTCTTAATCCTAACCTAACAATATTTATATTTATGAAAGAGTACTAAAAAAACGCCTTTTTAGGATCAAAAAGAAACTTTGGGATTGCTGAATTAGAAACGAAATTCATATATAAAGCAACGGAGCCATCATAGTATTTTGAACTTACGAAAAGAAGGGTGGTAATTGGATGATTTAGTGATCGGGATCTGCTCGATTCTCTTTTTCTTCGATGGAAGAGAAAAGTAAATTCCACTGTCGAGCCGTATGCAATAAGCAAAAGATGCACGTACGGTTGTTCAAGTTTCTTGTTATTCCCTATCTTTTGTCTTCGCCTCATCATGCGAAATCGAGGAACTTTCTTTTTGTTATATCATCAGGGTAATGATCCATCAACCTGCTAGTTCTTTTCATGAGGGATCAACGGGAGAATGTATGATGGAAGCGGAAGAACTATTGACTTTGCGAGAAACACTCACAAAGGTTTATGCACAAAGAACAGGCCAACCCTTTTGGGTTCTAACCGAAGACCTGGAAAGAGATGTTTTTATGTCAGCAAGAGAAGCCCAAGCTCACGGAATTATTGATCTTATAGCGAATGAAGGAGTAGAAATAGTAAAGAAGAACCAATGGAAAGAGCCGAAGTAGTCAAATTCGCAAATTTCTATTTGTCTTTTGACTTTACTGGGTAATATTGAATATTCTATATAACTAGAAAAAATTCATATTCATCAGGTTAGGATTCATCTAAACCAGTCCCTTATGTAAATGATTCAGCATGCCAACTATTAAACAGCTTATTAGAAACACAAGACAGCCAATTAGAAACGTCACGAAATCCCCCGCTCTTCGGGGATGTCCTCAACGCCGAGGAACATGTACTAGGGTGTATGTGCGACTCGTTCAAATTATGAACTGGGCTAACAAAAGAAAGAAAATTTCCAGCATTAATGATCGTTACCAGTGAATAGGATAAAAAGGAAGAGCTCTGGTCACTATCGAAAAAAAGATCTACCATATCCATCTATTGCGTATAAAATTTATGGTTCCCCTGGTGTAACCCAAATTAGCTTGATTTAAGATGAGAAGCAAGTTCCCATTGGTAGCAAATGCTATACATTACGCGGGAAAGTCCTATTTTAAAAGAACAAAAATTATGCTCCCATTTTTGCAAAACGGACTAACAGGGTCAGCTATCCAGCCAACCTTCAAAACTACATACCGTTACTGTATAGGCGGATCTCATTGTGAAAGACCTATTACTGGATAATTCATGGGTAGAGCCAAAGATTTTGAATTGTACAAGTTACCAATAACGTTGATGAAACGAAGTAAAGGGCTCCGGTGTATAGAGAGGACCTCACCGTTTAAAAAGGAACCATAGAAACGAAGGAACCCACTATTTCTTTATTCATCTAGATTTACTACGTTTTCGTTTTGATACCTAGTATCAATCCAATTTCTTATTTCATTTGGAGTTGAGGCAAAATGTCTCGAAAAAAAGAAAAAAATCGTGGTCGGGAAGGTTATAGTAGCAAAAGCCATTGGAATTCTTTTTATACATTGGAAAAATCCGTTTTGTTATTACCAGTGAGGAAAGAGAAAAATAACTCAAAGAGAAATAAAATCAATTAGTTATTTACCAAAGTTTCATTTATTCAATGACCAGAGTTAGACGAGGATATATAGCTCGGAGACGTAGAAAAAAAATGCGTTTATTTGTATCAAGCTTTCGAGGGGCCCATTCAAAAACCATTCGTATTATTGCTCAACAGAAAATAAGAGCTTTGGTTTCGGCTCATCGAGATAGAGATAAGAAAAAGAGAGATTTTCGTCGTTTGTGGATTACTCGGATAAACGCAGCAATTCGCGAAACGGAAAAGGGCGTGTACTATAACTACAGTAAATTTATACACGATCTGTACAAGCGGCAGTTGATTCTTAATCGTAAAATACTTGCACAAATAGCTATTTTAAATAGGAATTGTCTTTCTAGTATTTCCAATGAGATCATCAAAAAAGAAGATTGGAAAAAAGCACCCGAATTTTTTTAAATAAAGTTCCCCGGAGAAGGAACTCCGGGAAGGGAAGATAGAATATAAATGAGTCCGAAAAAAAATACAAAAAATAATTATAATTTATAATAAAGTAGTCAAAACAAAGGCATTCAATATCAATAAAAAACGATTTTTTCTTCCTCGATTTTTCTTCCGAGACAACAAAAAATCCGGATTATCCGATTTTTTAGAGCAAAACATCACTTGAATGAATAAAAAAAGTAAACCTATTGTTTTTTTGTTCGAAAACCTCGAAAACCCGTAGTTCTAACGGCCGACTTGGCTCTTTCAAATTGTTTCTCGTTATTAAGAAAGGGTAACAAAGATAGAATACGAGCTTGTTTTATAGCAATAGTAATTAATCGTTGTTGTTTCAGAGTCAATCTATTCACGCGCCTAGATAATATTTTTCCCTGTTCACTAATAAATCGACTAATTAAACTCATGTTTCTATAATCAATTCGGTCCCCCGATTGGAGCGGGGGTAAGCGCCTACGAAAAGGCCGCTTAGATTTAAGGAAAGATCGCTTGGATTTATCCATGGTTTGTTTAGTTTATTTATTACTTAATAATATCAAAAATATTCTACCGAAAATCCTATTTCGGTCCGATCTAAAAAAAAGAAATTCGAAATAGGATTTGGTTTTTTTTATTCTTTTCTTTAATTTGAATTTGTTTATTTTATATATATTCTATAATTTCGATTTTTTTATGCGCTTATCGCTTATATTATTATACATTTATATTTTATATTCTAGTCGGAAATCCTTTTTTATCTATTCTAATATTATTTCTTTTTTTTATTCTAATATAATAGAAATAGAATAGAATTCTATAGCTATGCTATATAGTAGAATTATTATCTATTGCTAGGCATATAATGAAATATATGTATAATATATGTCCTTTTGTACTCTTGCTTCAAAAGACGATACACAGACGCGCTCGGTTCGATCTATTTCTTTATCTCTCCATGAATTGTATGTTTGTAACAATAGGGACAGAATTTTTTCAATTCCAACCGATTGGGCGTGTTGCGTCGATTCTTTTGAGTAATATATCGCGAAATACCCCTTGATTCCTTATTACCATTCTTTCGAACACAACTGGTACATTCCAAAATAAAGTTTACTCGGACATCTTTACCCTTGGCCATGAACCCCCTTTTTGTATGTGAATTTTTTATTCAAGCAACTCTTTTATTTTCGACCCAAAGCGTAAAGAAAGAAAAAATAGAAATTGCTAACTAGAAATACACCTCAAAAATTTCGTTGCAATAAATTAAATAAAGGAATAGTAAATATTAATAAGAAATAGAATTCAGTATCAGTATAATAAAGAATGCGTAATCCAATGATTTCTAACTATTCTAGTTTTTTGTTAGGACTAATATTTATCTTTAGAGTTCGAAATCTAGTTTGAGAAAAAATAGATTTCTAAATCACAGTAGAGTATTGCGTTTAAGTCTCGTGTATGAGATTTTTGCCCTAGACCCGCTTTTTCATTTCCGTTCTCACTCTTATTTATTCATTGAATGATGAATTTTCAATTCGAGCTTGAGCCCAAACTTTGGTGAGGTTGAATACTTTTTTCTTTCTCCCTTTTATAAGGTTAAAGGGAGAAAGGGCGGGGTATTAGTCACAGATAGTGAATCTTATCTCTAATCTTCGTTACCCCTTTACCATGTCAATAACTAGAATGAAAAAAAGGGGAATGTTAATGCATCCGGGAAAAAACGGTTGATTTCTATCAATAGACCTGCTAAAGATCCGAACCATAAAGTACTTAGTACCGGTGCCACGGAGAGATATGTTTTTAGATCTCGCATTGAAAATCCTCCTTCTTTTTTCTTTATTTATATATTGTAACACATAAGAATAATACATATATAATAAATGATCAGATGCATAGGTATTTAAAAAGAGAAAAACCACTTGCATTTGTACATGAAATTCCTAAAGCAACTCAAAATGTACACCAATCCGGTAGATAATATTTTCTACCTTTATTTTAAAAATAAAAAGATGCATCTTTCCTACTGCCCTAAAAGCCCTTTTAACTTTACAGCGTATATGTATCCAAAGACTTTTCGATTATATCTATATCATATATGAAAAAAGAAAGAAAAAATGGCAAGATCTATTGTGTATCTAAATCTGAGAAAGAATGATGTATGTGGAAAAAAAGAAAAGGATTCTTTACAATAACACTGTAAACCTAGTAAAAGGGATGTAGCGCAGCTTGGTAGCGCGTTTGTTTTGGGTACAAAATGTCACGGGTTCAAATCCTGTCATCCCTACCTATTGCTTTTCCTCTGAGAAGTAAAGAGGAATTAATTGAGATCAACGAAATAGATTCAAATTGAATCTATATAATCTGTCATCTGTCATTTTCAGAATAGTATGAGAATATTAGAATACTATATATCCATATAACACATATACAATTCGAACTCTCTATTCGATATATATCTATGTGATATGCATGCAGGATGTAGTATTAGGTTACAAAAGAAATCCTTTTCTTATTTTTATTTGCTGTCTGTGACAAGAAAGCGCTCTTAGTTCAGTTCGGTAGAACGTGGGTCTCCAAAACCCGATGTCGTAGGTTCAAATCCTACAGAGCGTGATTCCATTCTTGTTAGTTCTAATTAGACTGAAATAATTGAAGAAGAATCGAAAATGTACCTCCTTTATTTAAGCCAAAGGAGGTCAATAAAAAAAGTTGTTAACTAATCAAAGGTCTAACTGATCACCACGCCGATATTGTAAATATGCAGTTACGAATAATCCAGCCAAAGTAATAGGAATCAAACCTAAGACGATTCCAAATAGAAGTACTTCAATCATTTCAATTGGTTTGAAAGGAAAAGGGGGAGGTAATATCTATCTCTAAATTTTAATCCTAATTGGATTTCCATGAATTTCAATAACCGAAAATGGAAAATTGTCGCGATAAAATAAAGAACTATCAGAAAGATTTTTTTATGATTATGAATTGTTGATTCAATTTATTTCAAATAAGTCGTATCTTGCTCAAACCAATAAATAGAGCGGAGGTTATAGTTAAAGCTGCTAGTAGAAAACCGAAATAACTAGTTAGAGTAGGCATGAAGGAGCTAAATCAAATATGTTTTTTTTACATATATTTATAAAGCACTTACCTAAGTTTACCTTTTTTGAAAGATCGGAACGAAAATAAGAAAAAATACCAATTGAAAGAATAAGTTCAATTTATTCCTCAATCATTACATTTATTAAGTTATTTATTACATTATTATATATATTATTATAATTATTTATTATATATATTATAAATATATATATGAATCTAAGAAAGATATAAAGAAGAGAGGTAGAAAAAGAAATCGACTCATTATCTGTTACATCTACAAATTCAGCGATTTCGAATCAACCGATTTTTTGAGCAACTCTTGGAGTAAACTAAAAAAAAACGAAATAAGAACTATGTCATGTAACTTTGTTAAAAAACAATCTAACTATCGAAGAAGAAAACAGGAAAAGCATTCCTAATTTTAACATTTTTTTTGATAAGAAAAAGGATATCAACGCGATCACGCAAAAAAAGAAATTTTTTCTTTTTGTTTTTGTTCAAATCGATTTTAAGATGATTAATTCTGATTATCTTTCTTTTAGGTTCTACATTTTTTCTTTCCGTATTTTTTATCAAGCCTCATCCCTGTAATTAGAGCAATAAAGAACCCTCGGCTCTAATACAGGAATGCATGCATCACGAATGTTAATCCATTTCTTACAATTCAATTCTTGTATTCTTTGTTTTTTTTCATGGAATACTATCTCCTACCTACTACTATACAGTTGGTACTAGTAATCAATTTCTTCAAATGAAAAAAGAAAAAGTCGTTCTTTCTATAAACTAAACAAACCACAAAAAAGAGAGTTCTAGATTGCGTATCTAATTGAATTGTGGGAATATAATACTCTCTTTGATGAATTATTAGCCTTAGAAACCCACGTATTAGATTGATCCCTTACCCGCCAGTTCGAAGCCAATAATGAAGAGAACCCTTTAATAAATACTCTGTTTTTATTAGTTAGTGGATTTTTCTATTAAAAGGAGCATAGTTCTATATTACAAGCAAGAAAAAAGAAATTGTCTAATACGTATACTCAGTTTCCTTATTAATTGAAATTGCCTTGCTGTGTCAGAAGAAGGACGGCTATACTGATTTGGTATACTCTAAAGACACCCTTGGTACTGCCGATCCCACAAAGAATTTCAGTAAATTTCCA